TATTGGTGCAACATTACCTATTGATAAATCTTTGACTTTAGGTCTTTTTTAAATTGATTCGACTGTAACGCGGCATAATGGGTATCTAGGGAATAGTTCTTTCAAAGTGAATTTTCCCTAGATACCTGAAATTTTGGACTTTATTATGAACGAATTCCACGAATATATTATCGAATATATTATATGGATTCACTGAAAAACCCAAAAACGATTTTTTATCTTTCTATTATTTTATATTATAATTAGAAAATCGTTCTAAAATTCTAAAAGAAAAAAAGAAAAAGATGAAGTAATTGCAAAGGATTTAAAATGAAAACTTATTTTTAGGTAAATCCATTGCAAAACGTTTTTGTAGAATGCTCAATATCTGTTTTAAATCTTCTGCTCTAAAATATTCGATTTTCATAAGATCTTCTTGACTGTTACTCAAAAGGTCCAATAATGTATGTATATTGGACCTTTTGAGACAATTATAGGTCCTGGAAGGCAATTCTAATTGGTCAATAAAAATGGATTTTAATGCAATTCCTTTTTTATTTTTCTTTAGATTAGACAATCCATCATGAAAGGTAAAAAGGGGTAAAGTCAATTTGTTTTGATTTTCTTCCAAATTAGTGTTTTCCTCTTCCGCGTGTAGAAAAGGAATAAATAAATCAATCAAATTACGAGAAGCCTCATAAAGTGCTTCTTTTGGAGTTAAACTTCCATTTGTCCATATTTCTAGAAAAAGGATCTCTTGTTTTTCATTCCCATTCCCATAGGAATAAATACTATGATTCGCATTTCGAACAGGCATGGATACAGCATCTATAGGATAACTTCCATCTTGAGAGTGATTTGTGGATTTTATACGATACCCACGATCTCTCTTGATTTGTAATTCAATACACAAATCAAGAGGCTCCGTCAGGTTAGCTATATGTTGTGTAGTGTCAACTATTTTTACAGAAGGTGGTGAGATGATATCTTGAGCAGTCACACATTTTGGGCCTTTTACGCAAATGAATGCGTTTCGAACTCCATACAGATTACTTCTCAATACAATTTCTTTCAAATTCATTAAGATTTCATGTACGGATTCTTCAATACCTGCTACTGTCGAGTACTCATGTGGTACCCCCTCAAATTTTGCGCGTGTGATACATGTTCCTTCTATTTCTCCAAGTAAAACCCTTCGCATCGCAATACCTATGGTATCGGCTTGACCTTTCATAAGCGGGGACAGAATGAAACGTCCATAATAAAGACGCTTACTGTCTACTCTTGATTCAACACACTTCCACTGTAGTGTTCGAGTGGATTCTGCTACTTCCTCTCGAACCATACTAATATATTATGATATGATTGGTAAATCATTTATTTCTCTTGAAATCCATTTAATTCTTATTTTTATACACGCCTTTTTTTAGGGGGTCTGCATCCATTATGTGGCATAGGGGTTGCATCGCGTACATAACTTAAAACTAGACCACTTCTACGAATGGCTCGTAGTGCTGCATCTCTTCCGGGACCAGGACCCTTTATTATGACTTCTGCTCGTTGCATACCCTGATCCACCACCGTCCGAATGGCATTTTGTGCTGCGTCTTGAGCAGCAAAAGGTGTCCCTCTTCTTGCACCCTTGAATCCAGAAGTACCAGCAGAGGACCAAGAAACCACCCGACCTCGTACATCTGTAACAGTTACAATGGTATTGTTGAAACTCGCTTGAACATGAATAACTCCTTTTGGTATTCTACGTCCAGTTTTACGTGAACCAGTACGTCCATTCCCGCGCGAACCAATTCTTGGTATAGGTTTTGCCATCTTTTATCATCTCATAAATATGAGTCAGAAATATACGGAGATATCCATTTCATGTTAAAAATTTTTGATCTTTTTTTTTTTTACTTACATTAGTCCTTCCTAAAGTTAGTTTTTTTTAAGAAAGATTGTCCTTATCCTTGTCTTTGTTTATGTTTCGGGTTGGAACAAATCACTATAATTCGTCCGCGCCTACGAATCAGTCGGCATTTTTCACAAATTTTACGAACAGAAGCTCTTATTTTCATATTTAGAATTCCTTACTTTTTAATTTTTTAATCCACTCTTTGTTTGAAAGAAAAAAATATCTTTCATTTTGTAATCCCGAATTATAGTCCCACGAGGAGAATGCAAAAAAAAATACCTAATCATTCAAATCTTTGTTGCGAAGTCTATAAATTATACGTCCTCTGGTTGAATCATAACGACTTACTTCAATTTTGACCCTATCCCCCGGTAGTATACGTATAAAACTGCGTCGAATCCTCCCCGAAACATAACCTAGAATTAAATCTTCATTATCTAAACGGACCCGGAACATACCGTTGGGAAGTGATTCAGTAATTAAACCTTCATGAATCAATTTTTGTTCTTTCATTCCGGGTGACCTCCCTTGAAGTATCAACTAATGGAGGTGTAGTCATATAACCGACCCCTCCTCTCTTTTTTGCAGATAGTAAGTTACAGATCCAATTAGGATGCCAAAAGAGAAGGATCACCATATATAACACAAAAGTTCTCCCCCAATTTTTTTTAGTCGGGCTTCTCGATCTGTCATTATACCTTGAGAAGTGGAAAGAATTGCAATCCCCATTCCACCTAAAATCTTAGGAATTCGTTGATAGTTAGAATAGAGTCGTAGACCGGGTCGACTGATACGTTTTAAAATAGTTTTATGTATACCTTTCCTAGTCTTTCTTTTATGTCGCAGGGTTAAAACCAAGAAATAATTGTTATTTTCCCGATGTTTTCTAACGTTTTCAATAAAACCTTCCTGTAGAAGTATTTTAACAATGTTTTCAGTCATATTAGTAGATATTATTCGAACTGTTTCTTTTTTGTTCATGTCAGCATTTCTTATCGAAGTTATTATATCGCCAATAGTGTCTCTACCCATACTATAATTATTTTTGTCCTCCAATTTTGTTTTGATATAATCAACATGCTTTTTTATGAATTATTAAATATATACTTGAGACACAATCCGTTAATTGATTGATCTATTTCAAATACCTTACTATATCAGAATTTCATCTATTAGTATTTATAATACCTCAGGAGCTAATGAGACTATTTTAGTAAAATTTAACTGTCTCAATTCTCGAGCAATTGCACCAAAAATCCGAGTTCCTTTTGGATTTCCTTCTTGATCAATGACAACCGCTGCATTGTCATCATATCGTATTATCATACCGTTGTCACGTTTGAGTTCTTTACGTGTACGTACAATTACAGCTCTAATTACTTCTGATTTTTCTAGAGGCATATTGGGCACTGCTTCCTTGATTACTGCAACGATAACGTCACCAATACGAGCATATTGACGATTACTAGCCCCTAAGATTCGAATACACATTAATTCTCGAGCCCCGCTGTTATCCGCTACATTCAAAAGGGTCTGAGGTTGAATCATATTTTATCTGTTCTTTCAATGCAAAGAGTGAAGGAAAAAAGAAATATTATGTGTCCAGAAATCCAAAAAACCTCTTTATTGTATTTTTCATACCTAACATTTATTTGCTTTGGTTCTACATCCTTATTTAGCAATAACAAATTGAGTTCGTATAGGCATTTTGGACGCAGCTATCTCAATAGCCGCTCTTGCTATAGTTTCTGATACCCCACTCATTTCATAAAGTATTCGACCTGGCTTAACAACGGATACCCAATATTCGGGGGAACCTTTCCCCGAACCCATACGTGTTTCCGCGGGTCTTAGTGTAACAGGTTTGTCAGGGAATATACGTACCCATATTTTTCCACCACGGCGTGCATATCGCGTCATTGCTCTTCGACCGGCTTCTATTTGTCTAGCTGTGATCCAAGCGGGTTCAAGTGCCTGAAGAGCATATCTTCCGAAGCAAACGTGACTGCCTCGATAAGATATTCCTTTCATTCTTCCTCTATGTTGTTTACGGAATCTGGTTCTTTTGGGGTTATAGTTGATGGTTCTTTTTTAATTCCATCTCTACTTCAGAACTGGACATGAGAATTTCTTCTCATCCAGCTCCTCGCGAATAAAATAATGCAATAATATTCATATTACATACGTATTACTTTATTAAAATATGAAATTAAATCATGGGATTTTTTGATTAATAAGAAGCTGTATTTGTATTATATATATATAATAAATAGTCAAACTAGAATTAGACGCCTATTTCTAAATTGAGATTGTTATTGTAATGAATTCTTTTTTCATTTTCATTTTTTTTTTTTTACCTTTTTTACATTTATTGAATCACAAAAATTTGTTAATCCAGTAAAAGTAAATAAAAAAAAAAAGAGTTTCGCGGGCGAATATTGACTCTTTTCTCCTTCATTCGTAGGGATCAAATCGTGCTATGACCGCTCAGAATAAATGGGTTCCAGGTTCGTTCCGCCATCCTTCCCGATGAATTATTAGGATTCGTTTTCAATAGAATCTTATGCAGTCACGGGTTCCGTCGTTCCTATAGCTTCTACGCTAATGGTTAGGCCTGAACTTTGCAATGGAGCTACTAATTAAATTATTCTTTTTTGAGTCAATTTCCTTAGTTTCTATTAACTTGGGCTCTTTACTTTTTTTCTTATGAGTATTGATGCTTTATCACATTGCTTTTTATTCTTATTAGATAATTCAGAGGCCATACATATTGAAATCATATTATATCATTGATATTTTTCTTCTCTCTTTCTATCACCCTCCCTTTTATCTACATCCCTTTGTTAGAATTCTTAATTTAATCGAATTTCTCATAATCCGATTTTTTAGCGAATAAGATTTCAGTTGCTACAACTATATGATCCACGGATCATATAGTGACTGTTTTGTGGGATCTTGACAATACGAAGCAATAAGCTGGTTTTTAGTTTCTTTCTTTTTCTATAGTTACTAGCCCATAGTTCCATAGTGTAGGAGTTAGTCAGTTTTTTTAATCCCAACTCGAAAGAAAAAACCAACGAGTCACACACTAAGCATAGCAATTATACCAAATGAAATGGTCAATCGAATTTTTATTTAACCCTATAGAAATAAAATGAGTTTTTTTTTATTGAACGGAAAGAATGCAAATTTTTTCATTTTGAGTTCTATTACTGGTACTGGGTGTAATTGTAATATAATAGCAAGACAAAAAAGGTCTATTTATTATATTATTTATTTATTTATTACCTTGTACCTCGATCTTGATTGATTATTATTCCTCGTCTACAAATATCCAAATTTTTATGCCTAATACCCCATAGATAGTTCGAACCGTATAGGAACAATAATCAATTTTAGCACGAATAGTTTGTAGGGGAACTCTACCTTCTCTAATCCATTCGACACGGGCAATTTCCTTTCCATCGATACGTCCTGCAATTTGTACTTGAATTCCTTTTGTATCTGTTTGTTCAGTTAATTCAATAGCTTTTTTCATTGCTTTTCGAAAAGAAACTCTATTTTTTAATTGTAAAGCTATATATTCTGCAAGAATATTGGGTTGTCCATAAGGTTTTTCAACTCTTGTGATAGCAATGTTCAGTCTACGGTTCACGGAATTTAACTTTTTTTGTACATTCGTCTGTAATTCTTCAATTCCTCGCGTTCTGCCCTCCATTAATAAATTTGGAAAACCCATATGGATTATGACCTGGATTAAATCTATTCTTTTTTTAATTTCTATACGTGCAATTCCTTCGAAACCGGAGGATATTCTCATATTTTTTTGTACATAATTCTTGATACAATCTCGTATTTTTTCATCTTCTTGAAGACCCGCGGAAAAACTTTTTGGTTGTGCGAACCAAAAGGAATGATGACTTTGAGTTGTACCAAGTCTGAAACCGAGTGGATTTATTTTTTGTCCCATATTTTTATGTTATGTTCTCTTTCCATCCATATGTTATTTTTAAGTCTTAATCTAAATCTGTGGTTTATATAAAAATTATTTAGATTTTTCTTTCAATACAATTGTTATATGACAGGTGCGTTTTCTTATTGCATAACCACGCCCTCTAGCCCGAGGTCTTAACTTTTTAACAATAACACCTCTATTGACTTCGGCTTTACTAATAAATAAATCAGCTTCGTTTAAACCCATATTATGACTAGCATTTGCTGCTGCAGAATAAACCAATTTTAAAATAGGATAAGATGCTCGATAAGGCATGAGTTCCAGTATCATAAGTGTTTCTTCATAGGAACGCCCGCGAATTTGATCAATTACTCTTTGGGCTTTGAAAACAGACATATATATATGTTGAGCTAAAACTTTGACTTCTATGCCTGATGTATTTGAGTTCTTCTTTATCATAAGGTTAGTTACCCCACACCAATAGATGATGAGCAATTATTTGATTTATTTTATTCTACAATTTTTCTACTTAATATCTATATACTATTATATATATATATGCTATTGGATACCGTTGGATATATTTAACTTAATTTCTTCATTTTAATTGATTTAACCTATATATATATATGTAGATATAAATTTCTAATTTCTAAATGTTTTCTTGAAATATTTATTATTGAAATATTTTCGTTTTCGATTTCTTTATTTTTTTATATTTTTATATGTAAAATATCTTTAACATATATATTTATAATATATATTTATATACATATCATTTTATCATTTTTGATAATTTTATAATGGAATTAAAATATTGAATTTAAAAAATAAGTATTGAAAAAATAAAGAAAAATTGCATAATGGAAATTCATAATCAATATTAAATAAATATATAAATTTGCAAATCAAAAGAAATGCAAAAATTAACAAAGATTAACGACGAGATCTATTATCGTTTCTTGCATGTCTACCAAAAGTTCGAGTAGGTGCAAATTCTCCCAATTTATGGCCTACCATACGATCTGTTATATAAATGGGTAAATGCTCTTTTCCATTATGAATAGCAATTGTATGGCCAATCATTGTAGGTATAATGGTAGATGCTCTAGACCAAGTTACTATTATTTCTTTTTCTTCTCTCATATTGAGTTTTTCAATTTTTCTCAATAAATGATTAGCCACAAAAGGATTCTTTTTTAGTGAACGTGCCACAACTTATAACTCCTTTATTTCAAAGATTTTAAAGAATAACAAGATTATTTCAAATTCTCAAAATTCGATTTTCATTCAATATTCCTATTTACGGCGACGAAGAATAAAACTATCACTATATTTTTTCCTTTTCCGACTTCTTCTTCCAAGTGTAGGATAGCCCCAAGGGGTCATAGGTTTTTTTCTACCAATCGGGGCTCTCCCTTCACCGCCCCCATGGGGATGGTCTACAGGGTTCATAACAACTCCTCTTACTACGGGACGCTTACCTAGCCAACGCTTAGATCCGGCTCTACCCAAACTTTTTTGGTTCACCCCAACATTACCTACTTGTCCGACTGTTGCTAAGCAGTTTTTGGATATCAAACGGACCTCCCCAGATGGTAATCTTAATGTGGCCGATTTACCTTCTTTTGCAATCAGTTTCGCTACAGCACCTGCTGCTCTAGCTAATTGCCCACCCTTTCCAAGTGTGATTTCTATATTATGTATGGCCGTGCCCAAGGGCATATCGGTTGAAGTGGATTCTTCTTTTTTCTCAATAAAAACCCCTTCCCAAACTGTACAAGCTTCTTCCAAAGCATACGGCTTTCTAGATGTATATGATGATATCTAGACAGATGGATCTTATATGATCGTATGATGAAGTACCATATGAGTGGATATATAGGAATCCAAATCTGCCGAATCGCTCATGTTATGATCTCTTCTACATCCTAGGTCTCCCCGTTCCATCATCTGGCTTATGTTTTTCATGTAGCGTTCAGACCGAATGACTCTATGAAATTACGTCGATACTTCCACATATTACGGGTAACGTAGGAGACATCTCTATTTTTCCCCGGGGGATCTTTATAATTACAGCTTTCAATTCGCCTCTGACCATCAAATTAAATGTGAATAACCCGTCTTTGAAACAAGGGGCGCTTCCGGTTCTGTCCGTGCTTCAAACAATTTTGTCTTCTCCATATTACCATATCTCTAGAGTCAATAATTTTCTATGAAGAACTACTGAACTCAATCACTTGCTGCCGTTACTCAACAGTTTTCTGTTGAGGTCTATCCTGTAGAGGTACTCAAATTGGATCAGTGATCGATTTCTAGGTTTCGTCGTAAACCTAATTGGTTACTTCCAATTACGTAAATCAATAGTTCAAACCGCACTCAAAGGTAGGGCATTTCCCATTGATATAGGAACTTCTGTACCAGAAACAATGGTATCTCCAATTATAGCCCCTCTGGGATGTAAAATATATCTCTTCTCACCATCCCCATAGTGTATGAGACAAATGTATGCATTTCGATTAGGGTCGTATTCTATGGTTACGATTCTACCAGATATGTCTTTTTCATTCCGTCGAAAATCGATTTTACGGTATAGACGTTTATGACCTCCCCCTCTATGCCTTGCGGTAATGATTCCTCTGGCATTACGACCTTTACCACAATGATGCTGTCCATAAATCAAATTATTTCGTGGATTGGATTTCATGTCTACGGCTCCGTTGCGTGTGCTCGGGGTAGAAGTTTTGTATAAATGTATGGCCATGTTACCCTTGTTATTAAGTATTTGACTTTAAGTTCTTTTCTCTATAAGAGGTGGAATAGAATAACCCGGTTGAAGTGTAATGATCATACGTCTGTAATGCATTGTATGTCCCATAGTAGGTCCCACTCTTCTACCCTTTCCGGGGAGTCGATGACTATTCATAGCTATTACCTTGACACCAAAGAAGAGTTCGACCCAATGCTTTATTTCTGTCCTAGTTGATCCTGATTCGACATTAGAAGTATATTGATTGTTCCCCAATAACCGAATACTTTTTTCTGTAAATACTGCGTATTTGATTCCATCCATAAATCCATTTTCTTCCCTATGAGTTCCAGTATCGATAAGAATTCTAGTTCTTATTGTTCATATGTTATGGTATGAATATACCATACCAATTCGTTATGTATGGATGGTGAGACTCCATTAAGAGAGAGCCAATTCCAATAGACTTATTGAACGTTCCCATTGGCGTGCATCCAGCAGGAATTGAACCTACGAATTTGCCAATTATGAGTTGGGCGCTTTAACCATTCAGCCATGGATGCTTAACAGGGATCATCGTACATCGTGAATAACCAAATTCCAATTGAAATGAAATCTTTAGGAGGAATCAATGAAAGAGGAATCAATGAAACAACATCCATTCAAATCCTGGATCTTGGAATTGAGAGAGATCAAGAATTCTCACTATTTCTTAGATTCATGGATCAAATTCGATTCAGTGGGATCTTTCACTCCAATTTTTTTCCACCAAGAACGTTTTATGAAACTCTTTGACCCCCGAATTTTGAGTATCCTACTTTCACGCGATTCACAGGGTTCAACAAGCAATCCATATTTCATGATCAAAGGTGTAGTACTGCTTGTAGTAGCGGTCCTTCTATCTCGTATTAACAATCGAAGGATGGTCGAAAGAAAAAATCTCTATTTGATGGGGCTTCTTCCTATACCTATGAATTCCATTGGACCCAGAAATGAGACATTGGAAGAATCTTTTTGGTCTTCCAATATCAATAGGTTGATTGTTTCGCTCCTGCATCTTCCAAAGGGGAAAAAGATTTCTGAGAGTTGTTTCATGGATCCGCAAGAGAGTACTTGGGTTCTCCCAATAAATAAAAAGTGTATCATGCCTGAATCTAACCGGGGTTCGCGGTGGTGGAGGAACCAGATCGGAAAAAAGAGGGATTCTAGTTGTAAGATATCTAATGAAACCGTAGCTGGAATTGAGATCTCATTCAAAGAGAAAGATAGCAAATATATGGACAAAGAGAAAGATAGCAAATATATGGAGTTTCTTTTTTTATCCTATATGGATGATCCGATCCGCAAGGACCATGATTGGAAATTGTTTGATCGTCTTTCTCCGAAGAAGAAGCAAAACATAATCAAC